TGCTCCTGGGGTGGCCAAATAAGGCTTAGCGGATCGTATTACTACAGAATCCATTTTAACAATTAGAACTTGACCCGATTTGAGGTGTGGTCCGTTTTTGGCTATACATACATTTTCAAAAATAAACTGCCCAAGACTCATTTTTGTAGACGTCCCTTCACAACAATTGTGCTGAAGAAAATACCAATTTAAATTGAATGGATTCAAAATAATGTTACTGCACGAATCAGAATTATAAATTTTACCAATTTCATCCATTAAAAAATATTTAATTACTTGAAAAGTCTGTTTTAAGTTGTCAAGTTGCAAATAGTTAGTTACCAAGATCTGATTATAAGTTATTAAATGGGAAAATGAATAAAAATTCGCAGTTTGAAGGGCTGTTCCTAAAGGGCCCAAGAAATTCCTAATTGGAATTGGGGGATCTTTTTTAATTGATTCTTTTATCACATTGTGATATTTTACATCGTTGAATGGGCCCATTTGAAAACAATTGGAGGATGACAAAATTATCAAAGATTGGTATTCCTTATTTCTATTCAACAATGTATGAATAGTTCCTTGGTTTTGATTAAGGGATTCTTTAATCCTTGCGTTGGAATAGTAGAAAAAACTGGAAGAAAACGGATTGATATTGGTGCAATCTGATCCATTCTCAGAGATAAATCCTGAACCCGAAGGATCATTCCTTTTTGCGGTATACGAAATAGGGGATTTCACTAAGTCGATTTTTATAAAATCTCGAATCAAATCATTTATACTTATTTCAACAAAGGAAGTACGGGTCTCTTCGATATAAGAACTTTTTTTGTCTTGGGTACAATTTAATACTAAACAAGTCCTAACTAATTGAATACTTGTGTCATAAATTTCCCGAATTGGTTTGCCATTTCCATAAAGGATATAATTGACAACTCGAAGTTGCACATTATCCATTTCCTGCAATAGATCCGGGGGGAAAAGTCTTACTAAATTTATACCGTCTGTTATTTCATATGTGACTACAGGTCGAACCAAAACAAAATACTTTTTTTTGGTAGGTGTGATCCGTTGGACATAGATCCAGTTTTTCCCTTTTTTGGATTCTTTCGAATTTATCTTTCTCGTTCCTGGTGGTATCAAGACACCACTATGTCGAGATATCTTATCTGTCTCTCCAGGAAAATGGATATCTCCAGAAAATATTTTTAGTTCAATTCTTTTTTTTTTTATCTCCACTCGAACCAACCCGCCTACTCGGCTTCTTGTAGTTAAAGCTATTTGTGTATCTATCCCAATAATACTATTGTTCCGTACCATTATGGAAGAAGATCCAGGTAAGATATGCACTTCCTCGGGAATGAAAAAGAACCGATCCACTTTTATTTGGTATTTTGGCTTAAATTCCTTGACTCCTCGATACTCAATTAAATCCTCTTTTTTGGCGATTGGATAGACTTCTATAGTGCCGTATTTAGTAATTCCCCAACTCTTTCTTCTGTATTGAGGATCATCGAAAAAAGCAAGAATACTATTTCTACGAAAAATACCATTTATGGGTATTTCGATCGAGATGCCCGAAAGGGGCATTAGTTCGTTCTCGCGTTCTTGAATCGATTGGAGTGGAATAATGAATCTTTTTCTTCGTCTCTTTGCCAATAAATCATAATCGGCGTATAGGATGGTCGGATATCTGAGATTACAACGAACAATTCGATTAAATTCTGAATAATCAGGGCGTTCTTCTTCTTTTTTACCAGAAAAATACGAACTAAAGAATTTGTGTCTCACTTGATCATTAGTTACCGAGAGGTTAGAAATAGATCTTTTCTTGACAGAAAAAGAACGAGCGTTCGTTTGATCTTGATCCTTGTGGATCGAAAGGGAGACTAGATCAGATCTGCGCGGCTCTCCTAATAATATCCATAAATGACTTGTTTTTGGTAAGAGATGAACATTTCCATATGTAAATTCAGGTGCATGATACACGTCGGTATTCCAGTGCATTTCTCCCTCTGAATCAGAATAAATATGTTTTCGAACCTTCTCTTTAAAATTCAAAGTGGATGTTCCTGCGCGAATCTCAGCAATCACTTGTTCTGATTCTACATATTGATCATTTTGAACTAAAAGAAAACTTTTGGGTGGAATATTCACATTATGTAGAATATCCTCACTTTCAATAGTTACATACAAGTCTATAGAACATAGAAAAGCAGGATGCCCATGACGTGTACGTGTCGGATGAACCAAGTCCTCATTGAATTTTATTTTTCCATTAGAGGGGGCTCGTACATGTTCTGCAGTACCCCCTGTAAATACTCCGCCGGTATGAAAGGTTCTTAATGTTAATTGAGTGCCGGGCTCTCCAATAGATTGACCTGCAATAATACCCACAGCTTCTCCCAATTCGACCAAGTCACCGTGAGTAGGACTCCGGCCATAACATAATTGACAGATCCAAGATGTACTCCTACAAGTAAAGGGAGTTCGAATATATATGGGTTGTGCTCGAAAGGTT